TCATAAAATGTGGTAGAAAGGACTATATATAGTCCTTTCTACCACACTTTAGAGTATTTTATATTATCTAATATTGTATACAATGATATTATCATATAAAGTTGTATTGTATACAGATATAGACTTTATCTAAATGGAGGGTTTATATAGATCAATTTACAATATGTATGTATATGATGTATTAGATGTACATCTAATCTAAATAGTAGACTAGTACATCGAAATAGCAGTCTAATTCTATTTCTTTTTTTCGCTACATCCACTCGATTTCGATCAACCCAAAATAATCGAAGGCCAATTCTTCTAATTCCTAGGTTTCTTATAATTTTATATATAGGTTCCGGGATCCATCAAAAGAATCAATAGAGGAAGAATAGTATAGGAATATACTATAGCAAAAGAAAACAAAACCAAGGAATTTTTTTGATTTCCCATCCCAAGAAGTCATTGATTGAGCCATTAACAGATCATTTACGAAGTTCTATGGTAACTTCTTCAGATTTTGAAAGGAAGTAGATTAGTAAAGGGGACTCGGACCATTTTTCATGCTTAAACATGACATGAGATGAGTCAAAAAAGCATAAAAAAATCTCTAGGAGTCTAAAATGTTAAATGTATGATATGTGGTGGATCACTCAGCGGAAGAAAGATCCAATTTTATTATGTGTAGAACCTCTTTGGACAACCACTAGTCACTTCCAGTAGAAAGTAAGTATCGTCGTAATCTAATAGCAGAACGATTTGTTCTTAGAACAGTGAAAGTAAAGAAAGAGAGAAACAAATAAAGAAAAAACTAGGGATTGGTTTTTTCTCATTGTAATATCCATAATTCTGGTAAGAACAGGTTTATCCAAACAGAATATTTAGGAGGAATTCGGTTGGAAAAAATTTCCTATCATGCGTAGATTTGAGTTTTGAAATACAACTAAACTATAGTAATCATTCGTTGTTTGATCGAATGGTTATTATTCATTATTGTCTTTCCAGTATAATTTTGAAAGAAAGACAAGCTTTTTAAAAATAAAGCTTCGAAAAACGATCAATGCAAAACGATCAATTAAACAATTGATACAATTCGATTACTCAATCGATTACTCAATCGATTACTCAATCGATTACTCAATCAATTATTAATATACCTAGAGTCCACTCCTTCCCCATACTACGAGTGAAAGGGAAAATGTAAAGACTACCATTAAAGCAGCCCAAGCGAGACTTACTATATCCATGTGAATTATATCTCCTATTTCTATGAAGGAATTATTCCATTATTGATCAATAATCATAGTAGAATCAATGGCGCAGAGTCAAAATAGGATTCTGACTTAAGGCTATTGATGAACCAATTCAATGAATCCACTCATAACAGATTCTTTATAGGATTTCTGGTAGAATTGGGAAGTATTAAGTAAAAATACGATACACACACCTTTTCCTTGCAAATTGCAAAGGAATGCTCCTAATGGAACATGTGGGAATAGTAAGACCTATTGTTTGTTTTGTTACCTTTCTTTCATAAGCAAAAATACAAAAAAAATATATACCATCAAGATAGATAACTATCTATTGGATACCTACATTTCCTATTTGATCTAAGCCTTACTGTCTTTCTTTCTGTGAAAGAATGGGGAGACATCACTACCATTATTACATACATTTTTTTTGTAATCCCCTTACACGACCAAAGAAATATATTTTTTTTTACTTTGACTTTTACTCTGTTATTCTATAAGATAAGAGCCGACCAACCATCCTGATTGAATGTTTGAGTACTCGGAGTCTCTCGTAAGTATGGATACAAAGTATCTTCAGTCCTTTCCACAACTCCTAAATTGATTTCCCATCAGCCTATCCAATCTAATTCCAGACAGAGTCAGTAGACCCTACGTTAGTGTAGGTAGTGTAAGATAATTAGGAAGTCTTGATAGTCTTTCGTATAATCTTTTCTTCAATCCTAGGAGCAAAAATGGAATGTCCTTTAGGAACCTTTGGATACCAAGATTTCTGACCTCTTACTTTCGTAGTTCTGGAATTAATAAGTAAGCCTTACCTCATCCCTATTGGTATATCTGTTTGGGCCGCTACCCAGAACCCAAACAGAGCCAGATTTTGAGAAAACAACTTACAGTCTTTTATAGAACTATGTATTCTATAAATCAAGTATCGACAAGCCCCGTCCTTTGCCTTTGCTTATGCAGGGCAAGAATTTGTCGAGTTCTATTCTATCAGTAGAATAAGAAATTCTAAGTATTTTGTTGATCAGGCGACACCCAGATTTGAACTGGGGATAAAGGATTTGCAGTCCCCTGCCTTACCACTTGGCCATGCCGCCAAATCCGATCCAAAATCGATGAAAATATTATTCATCCACACTTTATTACTAATTGTTTGTTTTTTCAGAGGGGGGATTACTGAACCTTTTTTTTCTTTTTTATTTGTTTTTTGATCTTGAATCTCATTGTGCTTATCCCTTTTCAATCTCTTTCCAAAAATGAATTCT